ATAAGAGGATCCCTATTAATAACCCAATCTTTTCTTAGAAAATATATTCTATTCCCTTCAGTGATAATAGCTAAAAATATAGCCCGTATATTATTATTTCAATTTCCCGAGTGGTCTGAGGACTTAAAAGATTGGAATAGAGAAATCCATGTTAAATGCACCTATAATGGTGTTCAATTATCAGAAACCGAATTTCCAAAAAATTGGTTGACAGACGGTATTCAGATAAAGATCCTATTTCCTTTTTACCTTAAACCTTGGCACAGATCTAAAGTGCCACCTCGCCAGAAAGATCCGCTGAGAAATAAAGAGCAAAAAAACGATTTTTGTTTTTTAACAGTTTGGGGAATGGAAACTGAAGTTCCTTTTGGTTCTCCCAGAAAACAACGTTCATTTTTTGAACCCATTTTTAAAGAACTCAGAAAAAAAATTATAAAATTACAAAAGAATCCTTTTTTAGTTATACAGGTTTTAAAAGAAAGAATAAATTTTTTTTTAAACCTTTCAAAAGAAAGAAAAAAATCGGTCATGAAAACCATTCTATTTTTAAAAGGAATAATAAAAGAACTTTCCAAAAGAAACCCAATTCAATTATTTGGATTAAGAAAAATAGATGAATTGAGTGAAACTAAAAAAGAAAAAAATGGGGTAATCAGTAATGGGATGATTAATGAATCGTCCATTCAAATTCGATTTATGGATTTGACAGATTCTTCATTGACAGAAAAAAAAATGAAAGATCTGGATGATAGAACCAGCACAATCAGGAATCAAATAGAAAAAATTACAAAAGATAATAAAAAAGGATTTTTAACTCCGGAAATCAATATAAATATTAGTTCTAATAAAATGAGTTCTGATAAAATAAGTTATCCTACTAAACTATTAGCATCAATAAAAAATATTTGGCAGAAATTAAAGAAATTCAAAAGAATAAATGTTCGATTAATCCGTAAATCATATTCTTTTTTCAAATTTTTAATTGAAAGGATATACATAGATATACTTATCTGTATCATTAATAGTCCGAGGATCACTACACAACTTTTTTTTGATAATTCAACAAAAATGATCGATAAATCCATTTACAATAATGAAACAAATAAAGAAAAAATAGCTAAAACAAATAAAAATACAATTCGTTTTATTTGGACTAAAAAAAAATCAATTTCTGATATTAGTAAAAAAAATTCAAAGATTTTATTATCCTCCTTCTCACAAGCATATGTATTTTACCAATTATATCAAACGCAATTTTGTAATTTGTATAAGTTAAGATATGTCCTTCAATATCACGGAACATCTTTTTTTCTTAAGAATGAAATAAAGGATTATTTTGAAACACAAGGAATTTTTTATCCTGAATTAAAACATAAAAATATTTTGAATTCGGAAATGATTCAATGGAAAAACTGGTTAAGGGGTCATTATCAATATGATTTATCTCCGATTAAATGGTATCGATTAGTACCACACAAATGGCGAAATAGATTCAATCAAACACGTATAGTGCAAAATAAAGATTTAAACAAAAGGCATTCAGATGAAAAAGATCGATTAATATTAATTAATTACAAAAAATTAAATGATTTTGAATTAAATTCATTATCAAATTCAAAATATAACCTTCAAAAATACTATGGATATGACCTTTTCTCATATAAATCGATTAATTATGAAAATAAGAAGGATTCACATATTTATGTATCACCATTACGTTTAAATAATAAACAAGAGATTTCTTATAATTACAACAAGATATATAAAAAAGGTAAATTAATTAATATGCCAGGAGGTATTATCCCTATTAATTTAGAAAATGATGATATTCTCAATCTAGATAAATTTACAGATAGAAAATATTTGGATTGGAGAATTTTCGATTTTTGTCTTCGAAATAAAGTCAATATTGAGTCCTGGATTGATATCGATACCAATGGTAATAAAAATACTAAGACTGGGTTTAATAATTATCAAATAATTGATAAAATGGATCAAAAAGGTCTTTTTTTTCTTAAAATTTCCCAAAATGGAGGAATTATGCCATCCAACAAAAAAAAAGATCTTTTTGATTGGATGGCAATGAATGAAGAAATACTAAGTCGTCCCATATCAAATCGAAACCTTTGGTTCTTTCCAGAATTTGTGATCCTTTATAATACATATATTATGAAACCGTGGATCATACCAATCCAACTACTTCTTTTAAATTTTTATGAAAATGTTAGTGAAAATAAAAACATCACTAGAAAGAACAAAAGGGATCTTTTTCTATTTTCGAATGAAAAAAAATCGATTGAATTAGAGAATCGAAATCAAGAAGAAAAAGAATCCGCAATTCGAGATAATCTTGAATCAGATGCACAAAATCAAGCGAATCTTGGATCACTTTTCTCAAACCAAGAAAAAGATATTGGAGAAGATTATGCAAGCTCCGATATGAAAAAACGTAGAAAGAAAAAAGAATATAAGAGCAACACGGAAGTAGAGCTTGATTTTTTCCTAAAAAGGTATTTACGTTTTCAATTGAGATGGGATGATTCTTTAAATCAAAAAATGATCAATAATATCAAAATATATTGTCTCCTACTTAGACTAATAAATCCAAGAGAAATTGCTATATCCTCTATTCAAAGGGGAGAAATGAGTTTAGATATTTTGATTATTCAAAAGGATTTAACTCTTACAGAATTAATGAAAAAAGGTATATTAATTATCGAACCAATTCGTTTGTTTATAAAAAATGATGGACAATTGATTATGTATCAAAGTCTAAATATTTCATTGTTTCATAAGAGTAAGCCCAAAATTAATCAAATATACCGAGAAAAAAGCTATGTTGCTAAGATTAATTTGGATAAATCCATTGCAAGACATCCAAAAATGGCTGAAAATAGATACAAAAATGATTATGATTTGTTGTTTGTTCCCGAAAAGGTTTTATCCACTAAAAGACGTCGAGAATTAAGAATTCTAATTTGTTTCAATTCGAGGAAGAGAAATGGTATTCATAAAAATCCAGTATTTTGCAACAACGTAAAAAACTGGGGTGAATTTTTGGATAAAAGAAAACATTTTGATAAAAAGAAACTAATAAAATTAAAGTTCTTTCTTTGGCCTAATTATCGATTAGAAGATTTATCTTGTATGAATCGATATTGGTTTGATACCAATAATGGGGGCCGCTTCACTATGATAAGGATACATATGTATCCACGATTGCAAATTTGTTAATTATGCGTTTTTCATATATATTCTGTACCATATATGTATGGTATATGAAAAAAGGAGTTGCACCTATGTATTGTCTTACCTTCCAGTCTGATACATGAATACTAATTCAATGCATTTTTCAATATCCAATAGATCTAGAAATGATTAACGGAATCTTCTTATTTTTTCTTTTTTTATTTATTATTAGATTTCGATCCAAAATTGTTTCTCTTTTCTAAATGTAGAAATATATCACCCTTTCCTATTCCTATACTAATTTTCCTATTCCTATACGAATAAAATTGAAAAGAAAATTGGATTGATTCATTTTATTTGATAAAATTAGGAGTTCATAAAGAAATTAAGATTATTGTGTATACCAAATTAAAATGACTAGCATTATTCTTACTGATCAGTAAAATCCATTAAAAAAAAAGAGGATAGAAAATCCGTTTTATGGTAAAAAATTCATTCATCTCAGTTATTTCACAAGAAGAAAAAGAAGAAAACAGGGGGTCCATTGAATTTCAAGTATTTCGTTTCACCAATAAGATACGAAGACTGACTTCACATTTGGAATTGCACCGAAAAGATTATTTATCTCAGAGAGGTTTACGTAAAATCCTGGGAAAACGCCAACGACTGCTGTCTTATTTGTCAAAGAAAAATAGAATACGTTATAAAGAATTAATTAGTCAGCTGGATATTCGGGAGTCAAAAACTCGTTAAGTGAAAAAGGAATTTGAATTATTTTATTTTTTTATTCGATCTTGAATTTTAATGAACTTGTTTTCATTTTCAGCAATTCATGAAAGAATGAATCGAGGAATAACCTATGAATGTAACAACTACAAGAAAAGACCTCATGATAGTCAATATGGGACCTCACCACCCATCAATGCATGGTGTTCTTCGGCTCATCCTTACTCTAGATGGTGAAGATGTTATTGATTGTGAACCAATATTAGGTTATTTACACAGAGGAATGGAAAAAATTGCGGAAAATCGAACAGTTATACAATATCTACCTTATGTAACACGTTGGGATTATTTAGCTACTATGTTCACAGAAGCAATAACCGTAAATGGACCAGAACAGTTGGGAAATATTCAAGTACCTAAAAGAGCCAGTTATATCAGAGTAATTATGTTAGAGTTGAGTCGTATAGCTTCTCATCTGTTATGGCTTGGCCCCTTTATGGCAGATATTGGTGCACAGACCCCTTTTTTCTATATTTTCAGAGAAAGAGAATTAGTATATGATCTATTCGAAGCTGCCACCGGTATGAGAATGATGCATAATTATTTTCGTATCGGAGGAGTAGCGGCCGATCTACCTTATGGATGGATAGATAAATGTTTGGATTTCTGTGATTATTTTTTAACAGCGGTTTCTGAATATCAAAAACTTATTACGCGAAATCCTATTTTTTTAGAACGAGTTGAGGGAGTAGGCATTATTGGTCCAGAAGAAGCAATAAATTGGGGTTTATCGGGACCAATGCTACGAGCTTCCGGAATCCAATGGGATCTTCGTAAAGTTGATCATTATGAATGTTACGACGAATTGGATTGGGAAATCCATTGGCAAAAAGAAGGAGATTCATTAGCTCGCTATTTAGTCCGAATCGGTGAAATGAGGGAATCTATAAAAATTATTCAACAAGCTCTGGAAGGAATTCCAGGGGGGCCCTATGAGAATTTAGAAACCCGGTGCTTTGCTAGAGAAAGGGATCCGGAATGGAATGATTTTGAATATCGATTCATTAGTAAAAAACCTTCTCCTACTTTTGAATTGCCGAAGCAAGAACTTTATGTAAGAGTTGAAGCCCCAAAGGGAGAATTGGGAATTTTTTTAATAGGAGATCAGAGTGGTTTTCCTTGGAGGTGGAAAATTCGTCCACCTGGTTTTATCAATTTGCAAATTCTTCCTCAGTTAGTTAAAAGAATGAAATTGGCCGATATTATGACAATACTAGGTAGCATAGATATCATTATGGGAGAAGTTGATCGTTAAAATGATAATTGATACAACAGAAGTACAAGATCTAAATTCTTTTTCTAGATTGGAATCTTTAAAAGAAGTCTATGGAATCATAGGGATGTTTTTACCTATTTTGACTCTTGTATTGGGAATCACAATAGGTGTACTCGTAATTGTGTGGTTAGAAAGAGAAATATCCGCAGGAATACAACAACGTATTGGTCCCGAATACGCCGGTCCTTTGGGAATTCTTCAAGCTTTAGCAGATGGGACAAAACTTATTTTCAAAGAGAATCTTTTTCCATCTCGAGGAGATACTCGTTTATTCAGTATAGGACCATCCATAGCAGTTATATCCATTTTACTAAGTTATTCAGTAATTCCTTTTAGTTATCACCTTGTTTTATCTGATCTCAATATCGGTGTTTTTTTATGGATTGCCATTTCCAGTATTGCTCCCATTGGACTTCTTATGTCAGGATATGGATCAAATAATAAATATTCTTTTTTAGGTGGTCTACGAGCCGCTGCTCAATCGATTAGTTATGAAATACCATTAACTCTTTGTGTGTTATCAATATCTCTACGTGCGATTCGTTAAAACAGAAACTTTTCTTTTCTTTATTCCTTTTTTTTTTTCGAAAAGAAATTGAATAGATATCTCCTTTTTTTATTCATCATTCAGTTTGATGACCTAAATCAGATAGTTGTATGAGTGAAAGAAAACAGCTTAGAAATTAGCAGTAAAAAAATGGAGTCTCATTTCCTACGTACAAGAAAAAAAAAAGTAAATATAAGCAAGACTTTTACCCCAAGATTGGTTGATTAGTCATCCTGGCTTGAAGCGGGCTCAACTCAAAAGATCAACCGTATAGAGTTTTCACTCTGGTTTCTATGTATTACCCTAACGGGTGATTGAGCAAAAATCAGTGGATGGTTAGGAACACCAAAATACATAAAGGATTAGTAATGGAGATTTTTTATGTAAATTATCCAAAAATAATTTTTACATAAGATAAAAAGAATAATAATTGGGACTTTAAGTTAGTAGAAATGATCAAGTAGTACTACCCACAATTCCGATTCAGAGTATGCTCCTATCCACAGATTCAAAAATGACTATCAGGAACGAAATAATCCTTTTTTTGAAACCCCCCTTTTTCAGAAAGAAGAATAGGAACGAAAAAAAAAAAAAGATCTTTTTCTTCTTTCCTATATTCATAGGGATAACGTGGTATTTTTCAGGAACTAATGTATAATTTTTTTTTTCGTAATCAAAAAGAATGGGTTGAGATATCTATTAATATTTCTAGAAAGAGTATTTTATTGAAGGATTAAGTTATTACTCAACAAAGAAAAATTCAAATTATTAAAGGATGAGATCAATTCAGAAGTGCTTTTTTAGTTATTATAGCAGACAGAATTCCATTGGTCTAATTCAGGACCTTCCGATAGGTTTTGACTCTATCTATATAGAATATATATTTAATTTCCAATCGATATTATAGTATTATACTACAAACATATCAATATAAATAATATCAATTCGGTCCTTAGATTTATTGATGGCCCTCGAGGAGCCGTATGAGGTGAAAATCTCACGTACGGTTCTGAAATAGCGATGGGAACAGTGATGTTATCATCGACTATGATTATCTAACAGTTCAAGTACAGTTGATATAGTTGAGGCCCAGTCCAAATATGGTTTTTGGGGATGGAATTTGTGGCGTCAACCTATAGGGTTTTTCATTTTTCTAATTTCTTCCCTAGCAGAATGTGAGAGATTACCTTTCGATTTACCAGAAGCAGAGGAAGAATTAGTAGCAGGTTATCAAACCGAATATTCGGGTATCAAATTTGGGTTATTTTATGTTGCTTCCTATCTAAATCTATTAGTTTCTTCGTTATTTGTAACAGTTCTTTACTTAGGGGGTTGGAATATCTCTATTCCTTACATATTCGTTCCTGAGCTATTTGAAATAAATAAAGTAGGTAGAGTCTTTGGAACGACAATTGGTATTTTTATTACATTAGCTAAAACTTATTTCTTCTTGTTTATTTCTATCACAACAAGATGGACTTTACCTAGACTAAGAATAGACCAATTATTAAATCTTGGATGGAAATTTCTTTTACCCATTTCTCTCGGTAATCTATTATTAACAACTTCTTTCCAACTCCTTTCATTGTAAAGGAAAGAAAAAGGACTAGGATATTCTCGATTTACGACTTCTCTCAAATATCAAACAAGAGAAAGAAACAAACATAAAATTATTCATAGATCTTTACGATATGTTCCCTAT